AAAAAAAAATTTCTTTGTTGACAAGAGAAAAACTACCCTCTGATAAATTGTATGATCATTGGATTTATACCAATGAACAAAAAAAGAACAACTTGAGCAAAGAATTTAGAAATCGAATGGAAACTCGAAATAAAGGATCCATTACTCTAGATGTACTCGAAAAAATAACTAGATTGTGTAATGATGAAAATAAAAAAGAATACTTGCCTAAAATATATGATCCTTTTTTGAAAGGGCCCTGTCGTGGAAGGGTCAAATTCTTTTTTTCATCCCCAATCCTAAATAAAATTTCTATAAAAAATTACATCGAGACAGGTTGGATAAATAAGATTCATGTTATACTTTTTAATACTGATCAGGAAAACTTGGAAAAACAAATAGATGCATTTGATAGAAATTCATTATCAACAGAAAAAAAACTTTATTTATTTCCATTCCCAGAAACTGAACAAGGAAGAATTAATTCAGAAGATCAAATAAAAATTTTGAAAATTTTCTTCAACGCAGTTATAACTGAGCCCAAGACTAAAAGAAGTAAAAAAAAATCTATTGGAATAAAAGAAATAAGTAAAAAAGTTCCTCCGTGGTCATACAAATTAATCAACGATTTGGAACAACAGGAGGGAGAAAACGAAGAAAACGTGGCAGAGGATCATCAGATTCGTTCCAGAAAAGCCAAACGTGTAGTGATTTTTACTGATAACCATCAAAATACTGATGCTAATAGCAAAAATACTAATAATCCTGATCAAGCCGACGAAGTGGCTTTGATACGTTATTCACAACAATCGGATTTTCGTCGAGACATAATCAAAGGCTCTATGCGTGCTCAAAGACGTAAAACAGTTACTTGTGAATTCTTTCAAGCAAATGTGCATTCTACTCTTTTTTTGGACAGAATAGACAAACCCCTTTTTTCTTTTGATATCTCCGGGATGATAAAATTAATTTTGAAAAACTGGATGTATAAAAAAACAACAGAATTAAGAATTTCGGATTATACGGAGGAAAAGACAAAAGAAAGTGAGAAAAAAAAAGAGGAAGAAAAAAGAGAAGAATACAAAAGAGAAGAGAAAGCACGAATAGAAATAGCGGAAGCCTGGGATAGCATTTTATTTGTTCAAGTAATAAGAGGATCCCTATTAGTAACCCAATCTTTTCTTAGAAAATATATTCTATTCCCTTCATTGATAATAGCTAAAAATATAGCCCGTATGTTATTATTTCAATTTCCCGAGTGGTCCGAGGACTTAAAAGATTGGAATAGAGAAATGCATGTTAAATGCACCTATAATGGTGTTCAATTATCAGAAACCGAATTTCCAAAAAATTGGTTGACAGACGGTATTCAGATAAAGATACTATTTCCTTTTTGCCTTAAACCTTGGCACAGATCTAAGGTGTCACCCCCCCAGAAAGATCCGCTGAGAAATAAAGGGCAAAAAAACGATTTTTGTTTTTTAACAGTTTGGGGAATGGAAACTGAACTTCCTTTTGGTTCTCCCAGAAAACAACGTTCATTTTTTGAACCCATTTTTAAAGAACTCAGAAAAAAAATTATCAAATTGCAAAAGAATTCTTTTTTAGTTATACAGGTTTTAAAAGAAAGAATCCATTTTTTTTTAAACCTTTCAAAAGAAAGAAAAAAATGGGTCATGAAAAACATTCTATTTTTAAAAGGAATAATAAAAGAACTTTCAAAAAGAAACCCAATTCAATTATTTGGATTAAGAGAAATATATGAATTGAGTGAAACTAAAAAAGAAAAAGATGGGATAATCAGTAATGGGATGATTAATGAATCGTCCATTCAAATTCTATTTATGAATTTGACAGAAAAAAAAATGAAAGATCTGGCTGATAGAACCAGCACAATCAGGAATCAAATAGAAAAAATTACAAAAGATAAGAAGAAAGGATTTTTAACTCCGGAAATCAATATAAATATTAGTTATAATAAAAGAAGTTATCCTACTAAACTATTAGCATCAATAAAAAATATTTGGCAGAAATTAAAGAAATTCAAAAGAAGAAATGTTCGATTAATCCACAAATCATATTCTTTTTTCAAATTTTTAATTGAAAGGATATACATAGATATCCTTCTCTGTATCATTAATATTTCGAGGATCACTACACAACTTTTTTTTGATAATTCAAAAAAAATGATTGATAAATACATTTACAATAATGAAAGAAATAAAGAAAAAATTGATAAAAGAAATAAAAATACAATTCGTTTTATTTGGACTATAAAAAAATCAATTTCGGATATTAGTAATAAAAAATCAAAGATTTTTTTATCCTCATTCTCACAAGCATATGTATTTTACCAATTATATCAAACGCAAATTCGTAACTTGTATAAGTTAAGATATGTCCGTCAATATCAATATCACGGAACATCTCTTTTTCTTAAGAATAAAATAAAGGATTATTTTGAAACACAAGGAATTTTTCATTCTGAATTAAAACATAAAAATATTTGGAATTCGGGAATGATTCAATGGAAAAACTGGTTAAGGGTTCATTATCAATATGATTTATCTCCGATTAGATGGTATCGATTAGTACCACACAAATGGCGAAATAGATTCAATCAAACCCGTATAGTGCAAAATAAAGATTTAAACAAAAAGCATTCAGATGAAAAAGATCGATTAATATTAATTAATTACAAAAAATTAAATGATTTTGAATCAAATTCAAAATATAACTTTCAACAATACTATAAATATGACCTTTTTTCATATAAATCGATTAATTATGAAAATAAGAAGGATTCACATATTTCTGTATCACCATTACGTTTAAATAATAAACAAGAGATTTGTTATAATTACAATAAGATATATAAAAAGGGTAAATTCGTTGATATGACAGGAGGTATTATTCCTATTAATTTAGAAGATGATGCTATTATGAATCTGGATAAATTTACAGATAGAAAATATTTTGATTGGAGAATTTTCGATTTTTGTCTTCGAAATAAAGTCGATATTGAGTCCTGGATCGATATCGATACCAATGGTAATAAAAATACTAATACTGGGATTAATAATTATCAAATAATTGATAAAATGGATCAAAAAGGTCTTTTTTATCTTAAAATTTCCCAAAATAGAGGAATTACGGCATCCAACAAAAAAAAAGACCTTTTTGATTGGATCGGAATGAATGAAGAAATACTAAGTCGTCCCATATCGAATCTGAAACTTTGGTTCTTTCCAGAATTTGTGCTGCTTTATAATGCATATATTATGAGACCGTGGATCATACCAATCCAACTACTTCTTTTAAATTTTAATGAAAATGGTAGTGAAAATAAAAACATCACTAGAAAGAACAAAAGGAATCTTTTTCTATTTTCGAATGAAAAAAAATTGATTAAATTAGAGAATCGAAATCAAGAAGAAAAAGAATCCGCAAGTCGAGATAATCTTGAATCAGATGCACAAAATCAAGCGAACCTTGGATCACTTCTCTCAAACCAAGAAAAAGCTATTGAAGAAGATTATGCAAGCTCAGATATGAAAAAACGTATAAAGAAAAAGCAATATAAGAGCAACACGGAAGCAGAACTTAATTTCTTCCTAAAAAGGTATTTACGTTTTCAATTGAGATGGGATGATTCTTTAAATCAAAGAATGATCAATAATATCAAAGTATATTGTCTCCTACTTAGACTGATAAATCCAAGAGAAATTGCTATATCCTCTATTCAAAGGGGAGAAATGAGTTTAGATATTCTGATGATTCAAAAGGATTTAACTCTTACAGAATTAATGAAAAAGGGTATATTAATTATCGAACCAGTTCGTTTGTCTATAAAAAATGACGGACAATTTATTATGTACCAAAGTCTAAATATTTCATTGGTTCATAAGAGTAAGCCCCAAATTAATCAAAGATACCGAGAAAAAAGCTATATTGCTAAGATTAATTTGGATAAATCCATTGAAAGACATCAAAGAATGGCTGAAAATAGATACAAAAATCATTATGATTTGTTCTTTGTTCCCGAAAAAGTTTTATCCACTAAAGGACGTAAAGAATTAAGAATTCTAATTTGTTTCAATTCACGGAAGAGAGATGGTATTCATAAAAATCCAGTATTTTGCAACAACGTAAAAAACTTTGTTTTGGATAAAAGAAAACATTTTGATAAAAAGAAACTAATTAAATTAAAGTTCGTTCTTTGTCCTAATTCTCAATTAGAAGATTTATCTTGTATGAATCGATATTGGTTTGATACCAATAATGGGAGCCGCTTCAGTATGATAAGGATAAATATGTATCCACGATTGCAAATTTGTTAATGATGCGTTTTTCATATATATTCTGTACCATATATGTATGGTATATGAAACAAATAGTTGCACCCATGCATTGTCTTACCTTCCAGTCTGATACATGATCAATGCATGTATCAATATCCAATAGATCTATAAATGATTAACGGAATCTTCTTATTTTTTATTTTATTATTAGATTAGATCCAAAATTTTTTATCTTTTCGAAATGTAGAAATAGATCATCCTTTCCTATTCCTATACGAATTTTCATATTCCTATTCCTATACGAATAAAATTGAAAAGAAAATTGGATTGATTAATTTTATTTGATAAAATTAGGAGTTCATAAAGAAATTAAGATTATTGTGTATACCAAATTAAAATGACTAGCATTATTCTTACTGATCAGTAAAATCCATAAAAAAAAAAGAGGATAGAAAATCCGTTTTATGGTAAAAAATTCATTCATTTCAGTTATTTCACAAGAAGAAAAAGAAGAAAACAGGGGGTCCGTTGAATTTCAAGTATTTCATTTCACCAATAAGATACGAAGACTGACTTCACATTTGGAATTGCACAGAAAAGACTATTTATCTCAGAGAGGTCTACGTAAAATCCTGGGAAAACGCCAACGACTGCTCTCTTATTTGTCAAAGAAAAATAGAGTACATTATAAAGAATTAATTAGTCAGCTGGATATTCGGGAATCAAAAACTCGTTAATTGAAAAAGGAATTTGAATTATTTGATTTTTTTATTAGATCTTGAATTTTAATGAACTTCTTTTCATTTTCAGCAATTCATGAAAGAATGAATCGAGGAATAACCTATGAATGTAACAACTACAAGAAAAGACCTCATGATAGTCAATATGGGACCTCACCACCCATCAATGCATGGTGTTCTTCGGCTCATCCTTACTCTAGATGGCGAAGATGTTATTGATTGTGAACCAATATTGGGTTATTTACACAGAGGAATGGAAAAAATTGCGGAAAATCGAACAGTTATACAATATCTGCCTTATGTAACACGTTGGGATTATTTAGCTACTATGTTCACAGAAGCAATAACCGTAAATGGACCAGAACAGTTGGGAAACATTCAAGTACCTAAGAGAGCCAGTTATATCAGAGTAATTATGTTAGAGTTGAGTCGTATAGCTTCTCATCTGTTATGGCTTGGCCCCTTTATGGCAGATATTGGTGCACAGACTCCTTTTTTCTATATTTTCAGAGAAAGAGAATTAGTATATGATCTATTCGAAGCTTCCACCGGTATGAGAATGATGCATAATTATTTTCGTATCGGAGGAGTAGCGGCCGATCTACCTTATGGATGGATAGATAAATGTTTGGATTTCTGTGATTATTTTTTAACAGCGGTTTCTGAATATCAAAAACTTATTATGCGAAATCCTATTTTTTTAGAACGAGTTGAGGGGGTAGGCATTATTGGTCCAGAAGAAGCAATAAATTGGGGTTTATCGGGACCAATGCTACGAGCTTCCGGAATCCAATGGGATCTTCGTAAAGTTGATCATTATGAATGTTACGACGAATTGGATTGGGAAATCCATTGGCAAAAAGAAGGAGATTCATTAGCTCGCTATTTAGTCCGAATCGCTGAAATGAGGGAATCGATAAAAATTATTCAACAGGCTCTGGAAGGAATTCCAGGGGGACCCTATGAGAATTTAGAAACCCGATTCTTTGCTAGAGAAAGGGATACAGAATGGAATGATTTTGAATATCGATTCATTAGTAAAAAACCTTCTCCTACTTTTGAATTACCGAAGCAAGAACTTTATGTAAGAGTTGAAGCCCCAAAGGGAGAATTGGGAATTTTTTTAATAGGAGATCAGAGTGGTTTTCCTTGGAGGTGGAAAATTCGTCCACCTGGTTTTATTAATTTGCAAATTCTTCCTCAGTTAGTTAAAAGAATGAAATTGGCCGATATTATGACAATACTAGGTAGCATAGATATCATTATGGGAGAAGTTGATCGTTAAAATGATAATTGATACAACAGAAGTACAAGATATAAATTCTTTTTCTAGATTGGAATCTTTAAAAGAAGTCTATGGAATCATAGGGATGTTTTTCCCTATTTTGACTCTTGTATTGGGAATCACAATAGGTGTACTCGTAATTGTGTGGTTAGAAAGAGAAATATCTGCAGGAATACAACAACGTATTGGTCCCGAATACGCCGGTCCTTGGGGAATTCTTCAAGCTTTAGCAGATGGGACAAAACTTATTTTCAAAGAGAATCTTTTTCCATCTAGAGGAGATACTCGTTTATTCAGTATAGGACCATCCATAGCAGTTATATCAATTTTACTAAGTTATTCAGTAATTCCTTTTAGTTATCACCTTGTTTTATCTGATCTCAATATCGGTGTTTTTTTATGGATTGCCATTTCCAGTATTGCTCCCATTGGACTCCTTATGTCAGGATATGGATCAAATAATAAATATTCTTTTTTAGGTGGTCTACGAGCCGCTGCTCAATCGATTAGTTATGAAATACCATTAACCCTTTGTGTGTTATCAATATCTCTACGTGCGATTCGTTAAAACAGAAACTTTTCTTTATTCCTTTCTTTTTCGAAAAGAAATTGAATAGATATCTCCTTTTTTTATTCATCATTCAGTTTGATGACCTAAATCAGATAGTTGTATGAGTGAAAGAAAACAGCTTAGAAATTAGCAGTAAAAAGATTGAGTCTCATTTCCTACGTACAAGAATAAAAAAAAAAGTAAATAGAAGCAAGACTTTTACCCCAAGATTGGTTGATTAGTCATCCTGGCTTGAAGCGGGCTCAACTCAAAAGATCAACCACATAGAGTTTTCACTATCGTTTCTATGTATTACCATAACGGGTGATTGAGCAAAAATCAGTGGATGGTTAGGAACACCAAAATACATAAAGGATTAGTAATGGAGATTTTTTATGTAAATTATCCAAAAGGAATTTTTACATAACATAAAAAGAATAGTAATTGGGGCTTTAAGTTAGTAGAAATGATCAAGCAGTACTACCCACGATTCCGATTCAGAGTATACTCCTATTCACAGATTCAAAAATGACTATCAGGAACGAAATAATCCTTTTTTTGAAACCCCCCCTTATTTTTTTTTTTCAAAAAGAAGAATAGGAACGAAAAAAAAAAGATCTTTTTCTTATTTCCTCTATTAATAGG